CGTAAAAGCCGAGCCAATAGGATGAACTAAAAAAAAGAGTTCTGCATTATGAACTTTGTATCGCGCACATAACCTAGTCAACTTTAGTCACATAACTGGGAATTAATAAATAAGATCGGAAAGCAATAAATGAGGGGGGGTAAAGGATGATTGCATTTTAACTCTGTTTTTACTAAAGACATGTTTAATTTTAAGAATAGAAACTTATCAAAATTAATAAATCCTATGCCAGGAACCAGATTTGAACTGGTGACACGAGGATTTTCAGTCCTCTGCTCTACCAACTGAGCTATCCCGGCCATTGCCGAAGTATCATCCTCATTTTACTAGATGGCTTAGGCCTATGTCAATTAAAAGAAACTCAAAAGTAGTAAATTAAAAAAGTTTTGTACCGGGAATTTCTTGGATCTTCGAAAAGAAGACTTTCGAAGTTTTAAAATGAAAAATGATATAGATTCTACATATATCAAAGCGATATTTCTTTCTCATTTATACGTGTATGATATATCCCACACGACTTGTATATAATAAGAAAAGAAATTATAGTTTGTAAAAGCGTAGGATGAATGAAAAAAGATAATGAATTCTTGAATAACTAAAAAAAGGTAAGGTGTCAAGCAGACTTTTTGGGGGAGTAGAGTTGGGGATAGAGGGACTTGAACCCTCACGATTTTAAAAGTCAACGGATTTTCATCTTACTATAAATTTCATTGTTGTCAGTATTGACATGTAGAATGGGACTCTATCTTTATTCTCGTCCGATTAATTAATAAGTTCCACCAAGGATCTATCAGACTATGAAGTGAATCATTTGATCAATGAATATTCAATTTTTTCTTAAACTTCGAATTGATTCACAACATTTCTATTTTTTTTCTAAAAAAAATATAAATCGAGATTCAGGTCGTCATTTTTGAGATCGTTTTGTGTTACCTATATTTAGACAAAATAGGTTTTTATCCTTCATCCTTTTTGATTTGAAGTTTGGATCGAAGGATTCCTTTATGAACACAAGGTAGTGAACTCCATTTGTTAGAACAGCTTCCATTGAGTCTCTGCACCTATCCCTTTTTTCTCGCTTTCTAAACTCTGGTTTGTTCGCGTAAACCAGGATTTGGCTCAGGATTGCCCATTGTTAATTCCAGGGTTTCTCTGAATTTGAAAGTTCTCACTTAGTAGGTTTCCATACCAAGGCTCAATCCAATTAAGTCCGTAGCGTCTACCGATTCCGCCATATCCCCCTTTTTGCTTTGAGATTAGGATCTCATTTTTATGTCTTTCCACTTTTCTTATGCCGAAACCTTGGAATTCATTACATATAGATACTTATTTTATTTCTTTGGTATCTTCTTTCTTTTTTTTAGCCCAATCCATATTTATTTAGTCTAATCAACAAAGATTCTATCATTTTTGTATTTGCAATTCAATATGATTATATATTACATAACATATATATGTTCTTCCTTTTCTCATCTTTGTCTTAAATTTTAATAAATAGTCGAACGGTCGATTCTCTCTTTTTTTTTTACTTCCATGAAAAGAAATTTTTGATTATTATTGAAACTTAGAATTCTAGAATGTGCAGCGGAAAAAGATTATAAGTCTACTTCGTATATTTTAATTAAATTCTAATAATTCTAAAAAATTCTATTCGAATATTAATTTGAATAATTCTATATTATTAGAAATAAAAGGAAAAAAAAGTATAAAATAATAATAGCATGAGGTTAGAACAAAAAAACAATAATTTCAAATCAGATATTATTTAACTAAAAAATAAAAAGATTTCTGATCTAATTACGATTTTCTTATTTATAAACTAATGAAATCAAAATTATAAAGTCGATATATTGCTATATTCTATTAATTAAGGTTATGTTTTATTTATTTAATGATAGTCACTATTTATTTGAGCTATATTCTGTTCTAGAATATATAGAATATGATTAATTTATTCTAAATAGATAAGGAAAAATATGAATAGAATAGTTAATTGATACGATCTAGTAGTTTAGTGAATTTGTATGCACGCGCAAATTGAGCCTGCTTAGCTCAGAGGTTAGAGCATCGCATTTGTAATGCGATGGTCATCGGTTCGATTCCGATAGCCGGCTTTTCCATATTTTTTTTGTTTTTTTACATTATTTTTAATGTACTTTCAAAATCAAAGAAGATTGAAAAGACTTCTTTCACCTTTTTCCCAGAGTTACCACTCCATTTCTATTATGTCATATAAACTTCCATATAGGAATATATATTGGGTAAAAGGGTTAGATCTTTGCAAAATAAATCAAGAAAATAAAAGACAATTTTTGTGATTTATTTTATTTATATATATTGTATATACAATAAAATAAATCTGTATATTGAGAGAATATATCTTCTTACTCTTTGTATTCCAATAATTTAGTGGAGTGGATTTCACTTCATTTATCATTATCATTTAGTTCAGTTTTAATTTTGTTTAGTTTTGTACAATTTCAATAAAAAAAAGGAGTCTTTATGTCACGTTACCGAGGGCCTCGTTTTAAAAAAATACGCCGTCTGGGGGCTTTACCGGGACTAACTAGTAAAAGGCCTAGGGCAGGAAGCGATCTTAGAAACCAATCACGCTCCGTAAAAAAATCTCAATATCGTATTCGTTTAGAAGAAAAACAAAAATTGCGTTTTCATTATGGTCTTACAGAACGCCAATTACTTAAATATGTTCGTATCGCCGGAAAAGCCAAGGGGTCAACAGGTCAAGTTTTACTACAATTACTTGAAATGCGTTTGGATAACATCCTTTTTAGATTGGGTATGGCTTTGACTATTCCTCAAGCGCGCCAATTAGTTAACCATGGACATATTTTAGTTAATGGTCATATAGTTGATATACCAAGTTATCGCTGCAAACCCCGAGATATTATTACAGTGAAGGATGAACAAAACTCTAGAACTTTGGTTCAAAATCTTCTTGATTCATCTGCCCCCGAGGAATTGCCAAACCATCTGACTCTTCACACATTCCAATATGAGGGGTTAGTCAATCAAATAATAGATAGGAAATGCGTCGGTTTGAAAATAAACGAATTGCTTGTCGTAGAATATTACTCTCGACAGACTTAATAAACCTAACTTAAGTAAAAAAAAAATAACTAAAAACAAGAGTTCGGACAACCCCCCCCTCGCCCCTCTTTTTTGATAAAAAATCAAAAGGCACAAGGTAAGGAATTTTGTCGGGGAATTTTTTTCCTATTCATGTATCATAGATTGGTAGGGAGATTTGGATCCCTTGTTTGCTCTTCCCAGCATTTTCCATATCAAAGAAATTAGAAATAGAGAATCTATTTAAAAATCAAAATAAGGTAGATTTTATATCTATTCTTTTTTTTTTTTTTTTTTGATACATTGTGGTCAATCGCGTAAGATTGGTGAATTAGTTGAAAGTACGGAAAGAGAGGGATTCGAACCCTCGGTAAACAAAAGCCTACATAACAGTTCCAATGTTACGCCTTCAACCACTCGGCCATCTCTCCGACACCAGGATTATGACTGAGTACCTGGGTGAATAGCGAGTTATTCATCGTTTTTTAAATTATGGTTAATAGATACCCCTTTTGACCGGAAAATTGGGAAGTAGATAGAAGGTTTTTTTATTTTAATGAGTCCGCTTTTATGTTAGTTCGTACTATACAATTCCTTTGTTTGTGAGAAAATTTTTTCACAAAAGAAAAGGTAAAGGAAATAAAAAGAGTTCTAGAATGGATTACTACCTATGCCAAGATCGCGTATAAATGGAAATTTTATTGATAAAACCTTTACAATTGTAGCCGATATCTTATTACGAGTCATTCCGACAACTTCCGGAGAAAAGGAGGCATTTACTTATTACAGAGATGGTGCGATTTGATTATCATTATTTTTTTTATTTCTCGCCGATTTGGAATAGAAAGAAAAACGAGTATTGAAAAAAATCTACGCTTTTGAAGGTGAAGTTTATAATATAAAAAAAGCAATCCCTTCTGTCATGTATCCACGATTAATGCAGCCTTAGATGCTTCAATTGTGAATTCTAGTATTGAGCAAAAGGTTTTTACCTAGGGTTCCCGTATTACAGATCAATCCTACTACACTAATACAATATACGAATAGGAGGCATAGGGGAAGAAGCACTACGCCGAGAAATCAACAACACGAAAACTTTCTTCAAAATGATTCCTTTTCTTTCTTCTTATTCTTTGGGATTGGGACTAATTAAAATGGTTGGAACAATAAACATCCATCTCGTTCGTACTTTGGATACCCGTATAACCATTGAAGACTGTTGAAGTGACTAATTCCTGGAAATTTAGGGGCGTTGAGAACAAAGAAATTTTTAGAGTTTCCTTTTTTATTTTTATCTAGCATGAACCCACTTGGTAGTAAGAAAAGATCTTTTGCAAGAAGGTTGGCTAGGGATTTCTTGTAAAAACATTAGCCCCGCTTAGTTCATAATGACATCAAATTTTTCCATATATTATTTTCATTATGCACCTAAAGGAGGAGCCGTATGAGATGAAAATCTCACATACGGTTCTGAAACGGAGAATTCGTTAAAGCGAATGACGACCGTAACGGATGTCGGCTCAATCTGAAGGAAATTATGCGGAAGCATTACAGAATTATTATGAAGCTATGCGCCTCGAAATTGACCCCTATGATCGAAGTTATATACTCTATAATATAGGCCTTATCCACACAAGTAATGGGGAACATACCAAAGCTTTAGAATATTATTTTCGGGCATTAGAACGAAACCCCTTTTTACCACAAGCTTTTAATAATATGGCTGTGATCTGTCATTACGTGCGACTATCTCCACTATAGAAAAAAAGAACGAACAGCTAGTCAATGAAATACTAGAAACACAAAAAAGGGCTTTCTACATAAGCATCGTACAAAACGATTTTTTATCAGCTGTAGCAAATAAATAAACTTCATAGATCGAAATATGACGTGAAGACTGGATATGCCTAAAT